ATGGACACCCTAATATTCTTGCAGAATTTATAGCCGGACAATTAAAAAATAGAGTGTCATTCCGCAAAGCAATGAAAAAAGCTATTGAATTAACCGAACAAGCAGGTACAAAAGGAATTCAAATACAAATTGCAGGGCGTATCGACGGAAAAGAAATTGCACGTGTCGAATGGATCAGAGAAGGTAGGGTACCTCTACAAACCATTAGGGCTAAAATTGATTACTGTTCCTATACAGTTCGAACTATCTATGGGGCTTTAGGTATCAAAATTTGGATATTTGTAGACGAGTAATAATAAAACCTTTACTTAAACTTATCTTTAGGTCTATCAGTTAATAGAACAAAAAAAATTCTTTCATTCTTTTTTGTCTGTTAAATCAAAACAAAAACAAATAATTCTATAAGGTTGAATAAAGATTCCATTAATTATTTGATTCGATATAATTATAATTGCTATGCTTAGTGTGTGACTCGTTAATTTTTTTAGGGTTCGATTCAAAAAAAAAAGACCAGCCCATAGTATGAACTAATAACCAACTCATCGTTTCGCATTATCTGGATATAAAGAAAGAGTCGAGATATGATATATTGGTCATATCATTGTAGCAACTGAAATCTTTTTTAGATAAAAAAAAGAAAAACCAATTTTATTCTGAGTTGCGAAAGAATAAAAGGAAAGTATATAGATAAATGGAAGGGTGAGAGAAAGAGAGAAAAAAAAAAAAAGAAAAAATCTATGATATAGAATTCCAATATGTAAGGTCGATGATTCATCTCATAAAGGGAAATGTAATAAAGCATTAATACTAATTGATCCCTAATTAAACAAAATAAAATCGTTCTTATAGACTTATAAGATCTTATAGACTTATAGAATAGAACAAAAAAATCAAGAGCCCCGAGTCAATAAAGACTGAGAGTATTGACTCAAGAACAAATTTCATTTAGGGGCTCCGTTGTAGAATCCAGACCTAACCATTAATCGCGAAGCGATGGGAACGACAGAACCCCTGATTGCATAAGATTCTATTGAAAACGAATCCTAATGGTTCATTGGGTAGGATGGCGGAATGAACTAGGAACTCATTTATTCTGAAAAATCGTGTCATGAATTAATCCTAAAATAAAAGTAATGCCATGCACTAATCCGATAAACTGAATATTAAATAAAGTAAATATTCGCCCGCGAAAATCTTTCTTTTTTGGATTTCAAAATTGTAGTCGATCCAATATCTAATATTATAATATAAAAGCAAAACAAACTACAGATTCGTTATAACCTTATAATAAAAATAAAACAAAATCTTATTTTTTATAATTATCAATCGAATGTATGTTTAGTTATATCTAAAAAAAAAAGATATATCAATTTCTAATAAATTATCAAAGACTCTCATGATTCAATATATTATTTAATTTATTAAATACATGTATATTATTTTATAATCGTTTCGTTCGTGAGGAGCTGGATGAGAAGAAAATCTCATGTCCAGTTCTGTAGTAGAGATGGAAGTAATAAATAACCATCAACTATAACCCCAAAAGAACCCGATTCCGTAAACACCATAGAGGAAGAATGAAAGGAATATCTTATCGAGGTAATCGTATTTGCTTCGGTAGATATGCCCTTCAAGCGCTTGAACCTGCTTGGATCACATCTAGACAAATAGAAGCAGGGCGACGAGCAATGACACGAAACGCACGCCGCGGCGGAAAAATATGGGTACGTATATTTCCAGACAAACCAGTTACAGTAAGACCTACAGAAACACGTATGGGTTCAGGAAAAGGATCTCCCGAATATTGGGTAGCTGTCGTTAAACCAGGTAGAATACTTTATGAAATGAGCGGAGTACCAGAAAATATAGCCAGAAAGGCTATTTCAATAGCGGCATCCAAAATGCCTATACGAACTCAATTCATTATTTCAGGATAGGAATGTAGAACCAAAAGAAAGAGGTTTTTCGGATGAAAAAAACCAATTGCAGGTTTCTTTATTTTGTTTTGAATAAACAATATTTCTTTTTTTTTACTGAGCCCTTTGCTTTGCCCTTGCATTGAAAAAACAGATAAAAAACGATATGATTCAACCTCAAACCCATTTGAATGTAGCGGATAACAGCGGAGCCAGAAAATTGATGTGTATTCGAATCATAGGAGCTAGTAATCGACGATATGCTAAGATCGGTGACGTTGTTGTTGCTGTAATCAAGGAAGCAATACCAAATACACCGCTAGAAAGATCAGAAGTGATCAGAGCCGTAATTGTACGTACTTGTAAAGAACTAAAACGCGACAATGGTATGATAATACGATATGATGACAATGCTGCGGTTGTTATTGATCAAGAAGGAAATCCAAAAGGAACTCGAATTTTTGGCGCAATCGCCCGGGAATTAAGACAATTAAATTTCACTAAAATAGTTTCGTTAGCACCCGAAGTATTATAAGATGAGACCATAATAGAGCTTATAGTATTTGAATGAAATTGATTAATTTAGTAGATTGTTTGTGGTTCACGTATATGCCTTTAATATTTCATAAATATTTAATAATTCAGAAAAAAAAAGAACATGTTGATTATATCAATTAGATCAAAATTCGAGGACAACAAAAATCTTAGTTTCTTATGAGTAAAGACACTATTGCTAACATACTAACTTCTATACGAAATGCTGACATGAATAAAAAAAGAACAGTTCGAATACCATATACTAACATCACTGAAAACATTCTTAAAATCCTTTTACGAGAAGGTTTTATTGAAAACATGAGGAAACATCAGGAAAGCAACAATCTTTTTTTGGTTTTAACCCTACGACATAGAAGGAAAAGGAATAGGAAAGGACCAGATAAAACTGTTTTAAATTTAAAACAGATCAGTCGACCCGGTCTACGAATCTATTATAATTATCAACGAATCCCAAGAATTTTAGGAGGGATGGGGATTGTAATTCTTTCTACTTCTCGAGGTATAATGACAGACAAAGAAGCTCGACTAGAAAGAATCGGTGGAGAAATTTTGTGCTATATATGGTAATCTTTTATGATATACGAATTATATTATAGAACTTTTGTATGTGTGAAAAAAGGGTAGGTTTCTAATATTATGCCTCACACATTAGTTGATACCTCAAGTGAAAGAACAAAAAAAGACTCATTAAGGTTTAATTTCTGAATCATTTCCCAATGATATTAGTGATTAGGTGATTTTATAAATTTCAACATTCATTTCATGGAGATACAATTCAAAATTCAAAATTTCAAGAAACTTATTTTCTTCCAATAAAGAGATTCAGAATTAAGTTAAGGAATGACAAATATGAAAATAAGAGCCTCCGTCCGTAAAATTTGTGAAAAATGTCGACTGATCCGTAGGCGAGGACGAATTATAGTAATTTGTTCCAACCCAAAACATAAACAAAGACAAGGATAGATAATTTTTAGAAAAAAGGGGGGAAGGGAACTCCATAAATCTAAAGGACCCAATGTTCAAATAAATAAAAATAAATAAAAGCTCTGTTTTGATGTCAAATGGATATATCCATATATCTCTGGCTTAGATTTATGAGATGGCAAAACCTATACCAAGAATTGGTTCACGTAAGAATAGACATATGAGTTCACGTAAAAATGCCCGTAGAATACCAAAGGGAGTTATTCATGTTCAAGCAAGTTTCAACAATACTATTGTGACTGTTACAGATGTACGGGGGCGGGTAATTTCTTGGTCCTCCGCCGGTACTTGTGGATTCAAGGGTGCAAGAAGAGGGACACCTTTTGCCGCTCAAACCGTAGCAGGAAATGCTATTCGGGCAGTAATGGATCAAGGTATGCAACGAGCAGAAGTCATGATAAAGGGCCCCGGTCTCGGAAGAGATGCGGCATTAAGGGCTATTCGTAAAAGTGGTATACTATTAAGTTTCATACGAGACGTAACCCCTATGCCACATAATGGATGCAGGCCCCCTAAAAAAAGACGTGTGTAAAACTAAACATTGAAAATATTTCAAGAGAAATAAATAATTCAATGATTTGATCAAATAATATTACTATGGTTCAAGAGAAAGTAACAGTATCTACTCGGCCACTACAGTGGAAATGTGTTGAATCAAGAGCAGACAGTAAACGTCTTTATTATGGACGCTTTATTCTGGCTCCACTTATGAGAGGACAAGCCGATACAATAGGCATTGCGATGAGAAGAGCTTTGCTTGGAGAAATAGAAGGAACATGTATCACACGCGTAAAATTCGAGAAACTACCACATGAATATTCTACCATAATCGGTATTCAAGAATCCGTACATGAAATTTTAATGAATTTGAAAGAAATTGTATTGAGAAGTAATCTATATGGAACTCGTGATGCGTCTATTTGTGTCAAGGGTCCCCGATATGTAACTGCTCAAGATATCATCTTACCACCTTCCGTGGAAATCGTTGATAATACACAGCATATAGCTAACCTAACAGAACCAATAACTTTGTGTATTGAATTACAAATCAAGAGGGATCGCGGATATCGTATAAAAACGCCAAATAACTTTCAAAATGGAAGTTATCCTATAGATGCTGTATTCATGCCTGTTCGAAATGCAAATCATAGTATTCATTCTTATGTGAATGGAAATGAAAACCAAGAAATACTTTTTCTCGAAATATGGACAAATGGAAGTTTAACTCCTAAAGAAGCACTTCATGAGGCCTCCCGAAATTTGATTGATTTATTTATTCCCTTTTTCCATGCAGAAGAACATTTAGAAAACAATCAACACAAAGGTACTTTACCCCTTTTTAATTTTCATGGTAGATTAGCTAAACCAAGGAAAACGAAAAAAGAAAAAGCATTGAAATATATTTATATTGACCAATCAGAATTGACCCCCAGGGTCTATAATTGTCTGAAAAGGTCTAATATCAATACATTTTTAGACCTTTTGAATAACAGTCAAGAAGAACTTATGAAAATTAAAGATTTTACGATAGAAGATGTAAAA